ATGGAGATCCAATGAAAAAAAAAGTAAAACAAGAAAATTCTAGTTTTTTAACAGTTTGGGGAACGGAAACAGAACTTCCTTTTGGTCCTGCCCGAACCCTACCTTCTTTTTTTGAACCCATATATAAAGAACTAAAAAAAAATATTCGAAAAGTGAAAAAGAATTATTTTCTACCTCTAAAAGTAAAAGTTTCAAAACCATGGGTTATCCAAATTTTTCCAGTTCTAAAACGAATAATGAATAAACTTGAAAAAGTAAACCCAATTTATTTATTTGAATTCAAGAAGGTGAAAGTATATGAACCAAATGAAAATGCAAAAGATTCAAAAGATAATAATAAGATTATTCCTGAATCGACCATGCAAATTCAATCTATGAATTGGACAAATTTTTTATTCATAGAAAATGAAATGAAAGATCTTGCTGATAAGACAATCATAATCAGGAATCAAATAGAAGAAATCGCAAAAGAAAAGAAAAAAAAAGTTCCAGCCTATGATGATAAAAGACCAGAATTAAAGAAAGATATTTGGCGGATATTCAAAAGAATAAATACTCGATTAATATGCAAATCACATTATTTTATGAAATCTTTCATTGAAAAAATATACATGGATATCCTGCTATGTATGGTTAGCATTTCGAAGGTCAATGCACAACTTTCAACAAAAAAAATTATCAATGAATCCATTTACAACGATGAAAGAAATCAAGAAGGAATTGATGAAACAGATCAACATACAATGAACTTTATTTCGACTATAGAAAAAGAAAAGGACTTTTCTAATCCTAGTAATAATTCAAATACTTATTACGATTTATCTTCCTTGTCCCAAGCATATGTATTTTACAAAATATCACAAACCCAATTACTTAACAACCATCACTTTAGATCTGTACTTCAATATCGCGGTACCCATCCTTTTATTAAGGACAAGATAAAGTATTATTCTATAACCCGAGGAATATTTAACTCCAAATCAAGGTATAAGTATAAGAAAATAAAAAAGCCTGGAATGAATGAATGGAAAAACTGGTTAAAGGCTAATTATGCATACAATTTATCTCAGAGCAAATGGTCTCGATTAGTATTAGTAGCGAAAAAATGGCGAAAAAAAATCAATCAAAATTGTACGATTCACAATAAAGAATCAATGAAATTTTCTTCATATAAAAAAGAAAAAGACCGATCAATTCATTACAAAAAAGAAAATTTCTATACAGTGTATTTATGGCCGAATCAAAAAGAAAAATTAAAAAAACAATATGTATATGATCTTTTATCACATAAATATATATATTATTATTGTGGGGATAGTAAAGGTGGGGATAGTAAAGATTCCTCTATTTATAAACCAAAATTACAACTAAAAAGGAACCAAAAAATTCCATATAATTTCAACATACAGAAACCCGAATTGTTTTATGGAATTGATAATTCCATAGAAAAAAATTATGTTTTTAATAAGCATAAAAATCTGAATAGGAAATATTTTGATTGTAGAATTCTACATTTTTACCCGAAAAACACTATTGATGTAAACGATATCGATATTATCGACTTTACAAATGTACATATCGGTGCCAAACTTGAAAAAAATGCTAAGACTAAAAAAAAAATAAATATTAATATAAAAAAATTGAAAAAAAAAGATCTTTTTTTTCTTTCAAAACATCAAGAAAAAGAAACAAATCTATACAAAAAAAACAACTCCAATCAAAAAAACTTTTTTGATTGGATGGGAATGAATCGAAAAAGGGAAAGAGTTTTTTGTAAAAAAAAAAAATCAAATCTGAAACTTTGGTTCTTCCCGGAATTCAGATTTCCTTTTGATACATATAAGGCATATAAGATTAAACCGTGGATCATCCCAATCAAATTACTTCTTTCCAATCAGAATTTAGATGAAAAAAAAAAAATTAGTCAAAATAAAAGTGTCAAAGATTCTATTTTAATAAAATTAAAAAACCAAGAAAAAAACGAAGAAAAGACAAATCTTGTGTCAGATTCAAGCAAACAAAACAAAAAAAAGACTCTTCAAAAGGATTATGCGAGATCTGAAAGTAAAAAGAAAAAACGATGCAAGAAAAGCAAGGAATCAGAACTAGATTTATTCCTAAATAAATATTTAATTGTTCAATTAAGATGGAACAACTTCGTTAATCATAAAATGACAAGAAATATCAAGGCATATTGTTTCTTACTTAGATTGATGGATCCAAGTTCTATAGCTCTAGCCTTAATTCGAAGAAAAGAGATGGATCCAGATGCAATCCTTAATAAGGATAATCTAACTCTTACAGACTTTTTAAAAAAAGGAATATTGATTATCGAATCAACTCGTTTAGCTTTTATAACGGGTGGAAAATTAATTATGTATCAAACCATAAGTATTTCATTGATCGATGGCGAAAAGAGTAATCACCAAATAAATAAAAAATACAAAAAAAAAAAATATGTCAATAAGAAGAATTTTAATAAATCTACTGAACAACATGAAAATATGCTTGTGAATGGGAATCCAGATTATTATGATCTCCTTGTTCCTGAAAATATTCTATCTCCTAGACGTCGTAGAGAATTGAGAATTCTAATTTGTTTCAACTCTCCTAATTGGGATGTTGTGAATAGAAATAAAATATTTTACAATGAAAATAATATAAGAAACTCCACACAATTTCTGAATGAAGACAAAGGTCTTAATCTTAATATGGATTCAAATATAAAATATAAGTTGTTTCTTTGGCCCAATTACCGATTAGAAGATTTAGCTTGTATGAATCGCTATTGGTTTGATACCAATAATAGTAGTAATTTCAGTATGTCAAGGATACACATGTATACACGATTTAGAATTATCTAATTATCTAATAGTATATTTGATATACTTTATGTCACATGTCAATATTCACATGCCATTTTCCGTAGATGAAAAGTGAAGGATATATGTTATACTTTGCTACTTTGGTACATAAACATAACATAATATGTATTTACTTGTGTATCAATTCAATCTAGAAAGAAATTCACAGAATCTTTTTAGGTGCAAAAAAAGATTATCTTTGGTAAATGTGTAAATGTATTATCCTTTTCTATCCAAATCCAATTTTCAATTGGATTTGGATAGAATCAAATAAAAAAACTATTTGGAAATGAATAAATTTTTATTTTTGTGTGTACTAGATTAAAAAAAAATGGAAATAACATTATTATTATTATTATAATAATAAAAATAATATATATTATTTTCTTTTTCATAATCGGAAAAATCCGTGGAAAAGAAAGAAAAAAAAAGTTTTTTATGATAAAAAATTCATTCATTTCACTTATTTCACAAGAAGAAAAAGAAGAAAACAGAGGTTCTGTTGAATTTCAAGTATTAAGTTTTACAAATAAGATACGAAGACTTACTTCACATTTGGAATTGCACAAAAAAGATTTTTTATCAAAAAGAGGTCTACAAAAAATTCTGGGAAAACGTCGACGTATGCTGGCCTATTTGTCAAAGAAAAATGGAGTGCGTTATAAGAAATTAATTGATGAATTGGATATTCGAGAACCAAAAAATTGTTAATTTCATTGTTTGAATTTTTTAATTAGTAATTATTAGATTTTAAGATTTTACATTTGGACGAATCTACTTTATTTTTATTGAGGAATTCGTGAAATAATGAATTAAGGAAGAAAAGGTATGACTGTACCGACTAAAAAAAAAGATTTCATGATCGTTAATATGGGTCCTCACCACCCATCAATGCATGGTGTTCTTCGACTAATTGTTACTCTCGATGGTGAAGATGTTATTGACTGTGAACCTATATTGGGTTATTTACATAGGGGTATGGAAAAAATAGCGGAAAACCGAACAATCATACAATATTTGCCTTATGTAACACGTTGGGATTATTTAGCTACTATGTTCACAGAGGCAATAACGGTAAATGCACCAGAACAACTGGAAAATGTTCAAGTACCTAAAAGGGCTAGCTATATCAGAGTAATTATGCTGGAGCTGAGTCGTATAGCTTCTCATTTGTTATGGCTTGGACCTTTTATGGCGGATATCGGTGCACAGACTCCCTTTTTTTATATTTTTAGAGAGAGGGAATTAATATATGATTTATTCGAAGCTGCCACAGGTATGCGAATGATGCATAATTATTTCCGCATCGGAGGCGTAGCAGCCGATCTACCTTATGGCTGGATAGATAAATGTTTAGATTTTTGTGATTATTTTTTAACAGGGATTCTTGAATATCAAAAACTTATTACGCAAAATCCTATTTTTTTGGAGCGAGTCGAAGGAGTGGGTATTATTGGTGGGGAGGAAGCGATAAACTGGGGTTTATCGGGACCAATGTTACGAGCTTCTGGAATACAATGGGATCTTCGTAAAATTGATAATTATGAGTGTTACAATGAATTCGATTGGGAAGTCCAATGGCAAAAAGAAGGAGATTCATTAGCTCGTTATTTAGTACGAATGGGTGAAATGAGGGAATCCATAAAAATAATTCAACAGGCCCTAGAAGGAATTCCTGGCGGACCCTATGAAAATTTAGAAGTCCGGCGCTTTGGTAGAGCAAAAAATTCCGAATGGAATGATTTTGAATATAGATTTATTAGTAAAAAACCTTCACCCAATTTTGAATTGTCGAAACAAGAACTTTACGTAAGAGTGGAAGCCCCAAAGGGGGAATTAGGAATTTATTTGATAGGAGACAATAGTATTTTCCCTTGGAGATGGAAAATTCGTCCACCCGGCTTCATAAATTTGCAAATTCTTCCTCAACTAGTTAAAAGAATGAAATTGGCTGATATCATGACGATACTAGGTAGTATAGATATCATTATGGGAGAAGTTGATCGTTGAAATGATAATTGATACGACAGAAGTACAAACTATCAATTCTTTTTCTACATCGGAATCCTTAAAAGAGGTCCATGGGCTCATATGGACTTTTGTACCCATTTTAATCCTTATATTGGGAATTACAATAGGGGTACTAGTAATTGTGTGGTTGGAAAGAGAAATATCTGCAGCGCTACAACAACGTATTGGGCCTCAATATGCTGGCCCCTTAGGAATTCTTCAAGCTTTGGCAGATGGAACTAAACTACTTTTAAAAGAAGATCTTCTCCCGTCTAGAGGAGATCTTCGTTTGTTTAGTATTGGACCGTCTATAGTAGTCATATCGATTCTACTAAATTATTTAGTAATCCCTTTTGGGTATCGCCTTGTTTTAGCCGATCTCAGTATAGGTGTTTTTTTATGGATCGCCATTTCAAGTATTGCTCCTATTGGGCTTCTTATGTCGGGATATGGATCGAATAATAAATATTCTTTTTCAGGTGGTCTGCGAGCTGCTGCTCAATCCATTAGTTATGAAATACCATTAACTCTATGTGTATTATCAATATCTCTACGTGTGATTCGTTGAATATAAAATTTATACTTCTTTCCTTTACTTCTAGGAAAAAAGTTGAATGAATTGAATGGATATTTTTTTTTTATTCATGATTCAGGTCAATAAGTTAAACCAAATAGTTATATGAGTGAAACAAAACAACTTAGAAATTTGCAGTAAGAAGATAAAATCTCACTTCATATGTACAAGAATAAAATTGAAGTAAACATAAGCCGTGTAAAATGGTTATCCCAAGATTGAGATTCGTCATCATATCTTGAAGCGGGTATAAAAGATCGACTGTATGGAGTTTTCATTACTGTCTTGTATTTATTAACATGCCGTAGATCAATCAAAAATCAGTGGACAATTAGGAACACAAAAGTACACAAAAGATTAGTAATAGAGATAATATAAGGTAGGGTATCAAAAAAAAAAAAAAAGATATTTCTGCATAAAATGAATCATAATAGAGGCTTTAAATTGGTAGAAATGATCAAGCGGTACTTTCCTATGATTCCGATCTAGAGTAATATTCCTATTCACTGATTAAAAAAAATAACTATTCAGAACGAATTAATCCTTTATTTATTTTTTCAAAGTACCCGCCTCTGAGATAGAAGAACAGGAATAAAAGAAATGAAATATAATATTCGAATGAATAAAAAAAATCTTTATTTTTTCTTTTTCCTATGCATATACATCCAAATAGATGAAATTCTTATCATTATTTAATTTATGAAAAATTCCTCTAATTATTTTATTAATTTTTTTTTATTCTATTCATATAACGAATATTTGATTAAATAGTTTAAATTATTACCGAACAAAACAAAGAAAAATATACTTTGATTATAAGGGATGAGATGAATTCCGAAGCCTTTTTTTTTCTTATTTTTGCGAACGCGAACGGAATTTCATTGGTTTAATTTGGGACTCTCCGACAGATCTTTTTTTTATACCCTAAAACAAAAGGAAGTGATAAGACCGAACCAGTCCTTACATTTATTTGTGGCCATAGAGGAGCCGTATGAGGCTGAGGTCTCATGTACGGTTTTGAAATAGCGATGGGAACAGTATTTGTTTTTATCGACTATAATTATCTAATAGTTCAAGTACAGTTGATATAGTTGAAACACAGTCCAAATATGGTTTTGGGGGGTGGAATCTGTGGCGTCAGCCCATAGGATTTATGGTTTTCATAATTTCTTCTCTAGCTGAATGTGAGAGATTGCCCTTTGATTTACCAGAAGCGGAAGAAGAATTAGTAGCAGGTTATCAAACGGAATATTCAGGTATCAGATTTGGTTTATTTTATCTTGCTTCGTACCTAAATCTATTAGTTTCTTCATTATTTGTAACGATTCTTTACTTAGGTGGGTGGAAGTTATCTATTCCATATATATTTGTTCCTGAACTTTTCGGAATAAAAAAAATAGCTGGAGTCTTTGGAATGACAATTGGTATCCTTGTTACATTAGCTAAAGCTTATTTGTTTATATTCATTTCTATCACAACAAGATGGACTTTACCCAGGATGAGAATGGACCAGCTATTAAATCTTGGATGGAAATTTCTTTTACCTATTTCTTTGGGTAATCTATTATTGACAACTTCTTCTCAACTTGTTTCACTATAAATTAAATAATAGAATACGATAAGAATATTCTAGATTCATAACCCCTTTCAAACAAGAGAAAGAAATATCAATTTATTCATGGATATCTACAATATGTTTCCAATGGTGACTGGGTTCATGAATTATGGTCAACAAACAATACGGGCTACAAGGTACATTGGTCAAAGTTTCATAATTACCTTATCTCACACAAATCGTTTACCTGTAACTATTCAATATCCTTATGAAAAATCAATTACGTCAGAACGTTTTCGCGGTCGAATTCACTTTGAATTTGATAAGTGTATTGCTTGCGAAGTATGTGTTCGTGTATGCCCAATAGATCTACCTGTTGTTGATTGGAAATTGGAAAGAGATATGAAAAAGAAACAATTACTTAATTATAGTATTGATTTTGGGGTCTGTATATTTTGTGGTAACTGTGTCGAGTATTGTCCAACAAACTGTTTATCAATGACTGAAGAATATGAACTTTCTACTTATGATCGTCACGAATTGAACTATAATCAAATTGCATTGGGTCGGTTACCAATATCAGTAATTGGAGATTATACAATTCAAATAGTTATGAATTCAACTCAAATAAAAATCGATAAAGATAAATCCCTTGATTCAAGAACGATTACCAATTACTAAAATTTTTTTGATATAAAGGATCAAAGCTTTTTTTGTCAATAACTACAAATATGATACTATTTATTTATTTTTGAGAATTATTCTTTTATTTAAACTAATTATAATATTATAATAATAAATTTCATTTATCGCGAGAATTTCAAAATATACAATTCTAAAGTTTTTTCTTTTGGATAAAAAAGTAAGTGTAATTAGTCCAATATATATAATTATTTCTATTATATATATAATTATATATAATAGATAACTAATTATATATATTCTATATAGTTATATCCATATTAAGATTTAATTCAATTAGGAAAGTATCATAAATTGGATAAACCTTTTTCCTTGACTATTTAGTAAAGTCATGATTTGACTTATTTTTTTTGTGGACATTTTATACATAATGGATTTACCAGGACCAACACATGATATTCTTGTAGCATTTCTGGGGTCAGTTCTTCTATTAGGGGGTATGGGAGTTGTATTACTTACCAATCCTATTTATTCTGCTTTTTCGTTGGGGTTGGTTCTTGTTTGTATATCTTTATTCTATATTTCATCGAACTCCTTTTTTGTGGCTGCTGCACAGCTTCTTATTTATGTGGGAGCTATAAATGTTTTAATTATATTTGCGGTAATGTTCATGAATGGTTCCGAATATTCTAATGATTCATATTTTTGTACCGTTGGAGATGGAGTCACGTCACTGGTTTGTATAAGTATTTTTTTTTCACTGATTACTATTATATCAGATACATCATGGTATGGAATTATTTGGACTACAAGATCAAACCAGATTATAGAACAGGACCTAATAAGTACTGCTCAACAAATTGGGATTCATTTATCGACAGATTTTTATCTTCCCTTTGAACTAATTTCAATAATTCTTTTAGTTTCCTTGATAGGTGTAATTACTATGGCTCGCCAATAATAAATATAGTTAGAATAAAAAAAATTATAGTTATAAAAATTTTAAATATGAAATTAAATATATAATAAAATCAAAAGGTTTAATAATTTTAGTTAAATTTGTTTACTTTCTTTTGTTTTGTAATTATAACTTCTAGTTAATTGAATCCCTTGAATTGTTGATATTGAAATGAATCGAGATTGATAAGGAGTTAGTCAATGATGTTCGAGCATGTACTTTTTTTGAGTGTCTATTTATTTGCTATTGGTCTCTATGGATTGATCACAAGTCGAAACATGGTTAGAGCACTTATGTGTCTTGAGCTTATACTAAATTCGGTTAATATTAATCTCGTAACATTTTCTGATATATTTGATAGTCGACAATTAAAAGGGAACATTTTCTCAATATTTATTATAGCCGTTGCAGCTGCAGAAGCTGCTATTGGACTTGCTATTGTTTCGTCGATTCATCGAAACAGAAAATCAACGCGTATCAACCAATCGAATTTGTTGAATAATTAATTAAAATTATCATGATCATATACTAAAAAATTCGTTATTTTATTTCTATATTAATTAGATGAATAATCTATAGATATATAAATAAAATATAAAATATATATTATATAATATAAATAAAATTAAAATATAAATAAAATTAAATAAAAATAAAAAATATAAGAAAAATATAAGATTAATATATTATATATATAACGTGTATATATAACATGTAAAATATATAGTATATATAATAACTAAGAAACTATAATATTATAATATATGAATTATATATTTATATTATTATGTATATATGATATATATATGGATACATATATGAAATTTGATTCAATATCAAATTGACTATTGAATTTCAATTTGACTATTTTACTAGATTAGTAAAGTATAATTAATACTAATTTAATTTATAATAATCTAAATAAAATTAAATCTATTTTATTTAGATTTAATTTTAGATATTTATATATTGATTTAAATATCAATTTATTTTGTTGGACCATTTTCATTCACACACCCGACTCGTATGATTATAATTTTTGAAACGAAAATTAAAGTCTCTTGGCTTTTTCTTATAAGCAGATTTAGAAAAATATTGATTCTTCCAATTTTAGTAAACCACTGCTTCGTCTGGTGTCTACAATATAACTACTACTTATATACCAGATTGAAAATTTTTGATGTTCAAACCCGGGCTGTTATAGATTCAATGTCACATTCAGTAAAAATTTATGATACATGTATAGGGTGTACTCAATGTGTACGAGCTTGCCCTACGGATGTGTTGGAAATGATACCGTGGGACGGATGTAAAGCTAAGCAAATTGCTTCCGCACCAAGAACCGAGGATTGTGTAGGTTGTAAGAGATGTGAATCCGCTTGTCCAACGGATTTTTTGAGTGTCCGTGTCTATTTATGGCATGAAACAACTCGCAGCATGGGACTATCTTATTGATACGTTACAAAAAAAAATACACTTTAATTATTTGATTCCTCTTTACCGACAAAAGCTCGTATTCAGAATAGAATAATATATTTTATTAAGTACGGGCTTTTGTGGTCAAAAACGTATCTTGTCTTTATCACGAATAATTTTCCTTGGCTAACAATACTTGTTGTTTTGCCGATATCCATCGGCTCTTGCATTTTTTTTCTTCCTTATAGAGGAAATAAGATGTTCAGGTGGTATGCTATAGGTATTTGCTTGTTAGAACTCCTTTTAATGACCCACGTTTTCTGTCATCATTTCCAATTGGACGATCCATTAATCCAATTGGAAGAAGATTTTAAATGGATAGATATTTTTGATTTTCACTGGAGACTGGGAATCGATGGACTTTCCATAGGACCCATTTTACTGACAGGATTTATCACCAGTTTAGCTACTTTAGCAGCTTGGCCAGTTACTAAAAATTCACAATTGTTCTATTTTCTCATGCTAGCAATGTACAGCGGTCAAATAGGACCATTTTCTTCTCGAGACCTTTTACTTTTTTTCATGATGTGGGAGTTAGAATTAATTCCTGTTTATTTACTTTTATCCATGTGGGGAGGAAAGAACCGTCTCTACTCGGCGACAAAGTTTATTTTGTACACGGCGGGAGGCTCCATTTTTCTTTTAATAGGGGTTCTGGGTATGGGTTTATATGGTTCTAATGAACCTACATTAGATTTTGGAAAATTAGCTAATCAATCATATCCTGTGGCATTGGAAATAATATTATATTTTGGATTCCTTATTGCTTATGCCGTCAAATTGCCGATTATACCTCTACATACTTGGTTACCCGATACCCATGGAGAAGCACATTACAGTACATGTATGCTTCTAGCTGGAATCTTATTAAAAATGGGAGCATATGGACTTATTCGAATCAATATGGAATTATTATCCCACGCTCATTCCATATTTTCTCCCTGGTTGGTAATAATAGGAACTATTCAAATAATCTATGCAGCTTCGACCTCTCTCGGTCAACGGAATTTGAAAAAGAGAATAGCCTATTCTTCTGTATCTCACATGGGTTTTATAATTATAGGAATTGGTTCCATAACCGGAATCGGGCTCAATGGTGCTATTTTACAAATACTCTCTCATGGATTTATTGGTGCTGCACTTTTTTTCTTGACGGGAACGACTTGTGATAGAATGGGTCTTGTTTATCTCGACGAAATGGGGGGGGTATCGATCCCAATGCCAAAACTTTTTACCATGTTCAGTAGTTTTTCAATGGCTTCTCTTGCATTGCCGGGAATGAGTGGTTTTGTTGCAGAATCATTAGTTTTTTTTGGAATAATTACTAGTAAAAGATTTCTTTTAATGTCAAAAATACTAATTACTTTTGTAATGGCAATAGGAATGATATTAACTCCTATTTATTTATTATCTATGTTACGTCAGATGTTCTATGGATACAAGTTATTTCATGTTACAAATTCTAATTTTTTGGATTCTGGACCACGAGAACTATTTGTTTCAATCTGTATCTTTTTACCTATACTAGGGACTGGTATTTATCCCGATTTCATTCTATCGTTATCAGTTGATAGGGTACAAGCTATACTATCTAATTATTTTTATCGATAGTCTTTCATTAAAAATACGGAAATCGAATTTTTTTTTGTCTTTTTATTTTCCGCTTTTAAACGCCGAACAATGCAAAAGAATTAAATGAATTAAAAATCTCAATTTTAATCAGATACATTTCGAGTTTTTTTAGAACCCTTTGAACCAAAAATGGTCCAAAGGGTTCTAAAAAAACTCGCACAAAGAAAGAACTTTCACTATATATTTATATATAAATATGGATATGGGATGATGTTTTGTTCTTATATGTACTCGTTATTTTATGTAGTTTATTCAATTATTTAGTATTTTAGATGTTAATGTGAATGAACCATAACTATGTAGACCTATCCCTAATAGATTGATTCCAAAATAGCATATCCAAATTATAAGGAATCCCATAGAAGCCACAAGTGCCGAATTTGTACCCTGCAAACTTTGATTTGTACTAGTTCTAGTATGTAAATAAATTGCGAATATGATCCAAGTAATAAATGCCCAAGTTTCCTTGGGGTCCCAACTCCAATACGATCCCCATGCTTCATTAGCCCATACTGCTCCACAAAGAATTCCTATGGTTAAAAAGGTAAACCCTAAACTAATGACACGATAACTCAAATAATCCAAACGTTGAGTTAATTGATATTTATAATAATTTCGAAATGAAAGAAAAGAAGTGTTTATAAAAACACTTCTTTTTTCATTCCAACAGTTAATCTTACCAAAGATAAATTTCTTAATTAAGAAATTTTTTATTTTACCATTACAAAAAATATTGATGTTTTTTCGAAATGTAATGACTAGAAGAGCCATTGAGAATAATGATCCACATAAAAGAGCGGCATAGCTTAATAACATCATACTTACGTGCATCATTAACCACTGAGATTGTAGAGCAGGTACTAATATTACAGATTGGTGCATTTCAGTTAAAAGACCCGACGTGGCAAAGCCTTGTGTGAAAATGGTACTTGATGCAGTTATTGTGTTTAAATCATTTTTATGATTCCCCATCTTGTAAATGATATGAATAATGAATAAACTACACGAAAGGAAAATTAATGACTCGTATAAATTACTTAAGGGAAAATGTCCCGAAGAAATCCAACGAGAAACCAATAATCCCGTTATAGATAAAAAAGTAGCTATCATTCCTTTTTCTGATGAATCAGGCAATCCTACGCTTTCGTGGACAAAAAAGGTTATCAAATAAATCGTAATAACAATTGAAATTATCGAAAAAGAGATATGAGTCAATATATGTTCTAAAATTGTAAATATCATAAAAAGGAGTTCCATAAGGGAATTGAAATCGAGAATTGAATACATTATAGGAGCCATTGTATAGGATCCATTGTGTCTATTTTAGAATATTTTTTTGATAGGATAGGATGCCGCCACTCGGACTCGAACCGAGATGCTCTAGCACTGCTTCCTAAGAGCAGCGTGTCTACCAATTTCACCATGGCGGCTTACGCTTACTTGAAATAATAATAGTAAATTTATGTTGAATCGTCGAGATTTAAGGATTCAATATAGTTTATAAAACAAAACATTGGAATCGATGAATCTTTATTCATTGAAATTTATATGATAATTTGAATCTTTATTAAATAAACAATAAAATAATCTTTAGTTAGTATCGTGTATCGTATTGTTGTAAGTTCGGTTTTAATAATGAACTTTGGTATACTAAAAACTAAGTTTTCAAAAAAGCAGTTAAAACTCCATAGTTTTAGACTGAGCTATAGAACCGGGAATTGTTCCTTTTATTTTTTTGGATTCGTTTTTATTTATCCAATGTTATTTTATAGATTCAAACAAAACGAAAAAAATAAAATGTATTATTTAATGAAGAAAATTAAATAACTAGGATTTTCTATGTATAACAATTTGATTACTAAATCATAAGAATTTATCATTGTCTAACGATTTAGATAATATTTTATTATTATCAAAGTAAAGTATTAATATCTTTCATTATTATATTTCATTATATATTTTCATTATATATTTAATTATATATTTATATATATATATAATAATTATATAATAATGGTAAGATTTACCAAATTAATTAGGTTTTTAGTTAACCATATAACAAATAAAACAACAAAATTTGTATTTCTATCACGATCATACTCTACTTTTCACAATAGAAAAAAAAATTTCTATTGTGAAAAGTAGATACAAAAAAACCCCAAACCCAATATACATACCCTTATTCTACATATCACATCCACATACGATATTTATATACCACAGCAATTAGTTCCAACTGATCCTGTTTGATATTGAGGAGTTCAATACACTAATTAATGTTAATCATTTATTTTATAATACTTGATGTTTTTCGGGGTATGTCAATTCCGATTATTCCACGACTTTATTATTTGTTTGTTGTACAAAAAAACTTTTTGAACGTCCGGTGGAAACCGATTTTGCTAAAGAAAAAGCCTTTACTGCAGCTAAATTTCCTTTTTTCTTCCAAATATTTTTACGAATACGTTTTTTTGACATAGAAGTACGTTTTTTGGGGACTGCCATTCAAAAAAAGGGTTACTTATTTTTATCATTGTATGTGAAAGACATGTATTGTTCAAAATGAATTGTTCCTTTTAGCCGTTATCCATATTTATTCCGTAGTAAAATAGTAAAAAAACATTTAATTTTTCAAACACATTAAAAAAAACCTATGAAAACATAAACATATAATAAAATTAAAATTAAAAAATGGAAACATACACATTAATATATTTAAAATATAAATAATTTAATCATATATATGATATATATATATATAATATATGGATCATAGTAATTATAATGGATCATAGTAATTATATATGGATCATAGTAATTACGCATATATGTATACATACCCTATGACATATATAATATAGCTAAGGTATAGCTAAGAAAAAAAAATACAAGTACAAGAAAGGAAGGAAATTATTTTTTATTAATTGATTAAGGTAAGAATGCCATACCTATAATTGAAATTAAAATTCGAATTAGTAGTTAATCTGTTAACTAAAATATTTGATTACCCGATAACAATAATCTTATTTATTTTTTTAATTTAAATTAAAAGTACGGATCGTACTATCTATATTCGAATTAAGTATTCCTTTTGGTATAACCATTTTTCCTTAATATACTATATTATATAATATGCCTATAAATTACCAGGATGGAATATTGTATTATTCCAGTTTTAGTAGAATGATTAAAAATTTCATTTTTTATTATGGAACATACATATCAATATGCATGGATAATAACTTTTCTTCCACTTCCAGTTACTATGTCAATAGGATTTGGGCTTATACTTATTCCGACAGCAACAAAAAATATTCGTCGTATATGGGCTTTTCCTAGTATTTTTTTCTTAAGTATAGCTATGGTATTTTCAGCCAATTTATCTATTCAAGAAATAAATGGAAGTTCCATCTATCAATATCTATGGTCTTGGACCATCAATAATGATTTTTCCTTAGAGTTCGGATATTTAATCGATCCACTTAGTTCGATTATGTCAATACTAATTACTACTGTTGGAATTATGGTTCTTATTTATAGTGACAATTATATGTCCCATGATCAAGGATATTTAAGATTTTTTGCTTATATGAGTTTTTTCAATGCTTCTATGTTGGGATTAGTTACCAGTTCAAATTTGATAAAAATTTATGTTTTTTGGGAACTAGTGGGAATGTGTTCTTATTTATTAATAGGATTTTGGTTCACACGACCGACTGCAGCAAGTGCTTGTCAAAAAGCTTTTGTAACTAATCGTGTAGGGGATTTTGGTTTATTATTAGGAATCTTAGGTTTTTATTGGATAACTGGTAGTTTTGAATTTCGGGATTTGTTCGAAATAACTAACAACTTGATATACAATAATGGGGTCAGTTCTTCATTTGCTACTTTGTGTGCCTTTTTATTATTCCTCGGTGCAGTTGCTAAATCCGCGCAATTCCCCCTTCATGTATGGTTACCTGATGCAATGGAAGGACCTACTCCTATCTCGGCTCTTATACACGCTGCTACCATGGTAGCAGCGGGAATTTTTCTTGTAGCTCGACTTCTTCCTCTTTTCATATCCATACCTTACATAATGAATATTATTTCTTTAATAGGTGTAATAACAGTACTATTAGGAGCTACCTTGGCTCTTGCTCAAACAGATATAAAAAGAAGTTTAGCCTATTCCACAATGTCTCAATTGGGTTATATTATGTTAGCTCTAGGTCTAGGTTCTTATCGAGCTGCTTTATTCCATTTGATTACTCATGCCTATTCTAAAGCTTTATTATTTTTGGGATCCGGAGCCATTATCCATTCAATGGAACCTGTTGTTGGATATTCACCAGATAAAAGTCAGAATATGATTCTGATGGGTGGTTTAAAAAGATATGTTCCAATTACAAGAACTACTTTTTTATTAGGTACACTTTCTATTTGTGGTATTCCACCTCTTGCTTGTTTTTGGTCCAAAGATGAAATTCTTAATGAGAGTTGGTTGTATTCACCAATTTTTGCAATAATAGCTTGTTTCACAGCAGGATTAACTGCATTTTATATGTTTCGCGTGTATTTACTTACTTTTGATGGACATTTACGCATAAATTGTAAAAATTACAGTAGCACCAATAATAGCTCGTTCCATTCAATATCTTTATGGGGAAAAGAAGTTCCAAAAAAAGTTGATAGAAATTTTCTTTTATCAAAAATAGAGAATATGGTCTTCTTTTTTTCAAAGGATAGATATAAAATATCTAGTAATCTAAAAAAAAGAAGACCATATTCTTTCGAAAAAAAGTACACTTATACTTCTATGTATCCTCACGAATCGGACAATACTATGCTATTTCCTCTGTTTGTTTTGGTACTATTTACTTTGTTTGTTGGAACAATAGGAATTCATTTTGATTATGGAATAATATATTTTGATATATTATCAAAATGGTTAACTCCATCGATAAATCTTTTACATTCCAATGCGAGTTATTCCGTGGATTGGTATGAATTTTTTACAAATGCAATTTTTTCGGTAAGTATAGCTATTTTTGGACTATTAATAGCATATGTTTTATATGGGTCTGTTTATTCATTGTTCCAAAATTTGGAATTCATTAATTCATTTATAAAAGGAGGTCCTAAAAGAATTTTCTTGGACAAAATAAAAAATAGAATATACAATTGGTCCTACAATTGTGGTTATATAGATATTTTTTATACTAGAGTTTTTACCTTGGGTATAAGGGGATTAACCAAACTAACTCAGTTTTTTGATAGAAATATAATTGATGGAATTATCAATGGGGTTGTTGTTGCAAGTTTATTTATAGGGGAAGGAGTTAAATCTACGGGAGGTGGACGAATTTCTTCTTATCTATTTTTGTATTTATTTTATGCATCAATATTTTTATTCATTTTTTTATTCTTTTATAATTTATTTTAATTTAATATTTAATAATTTTCATATTGTTTTTTTAATTTTTCTTTTTGATTCGGCCATAAATACACTGTATAGAAATTTTCTTTTTTGTAATGAATTGATCGGTCTTTTTCTTTTTTATATGAAGAAAATTTCATTGATTCTTTATTGTGAATCGTACAATTTTGATTGATTTTTTTTCGCCATTTTTTCGCTACTAATACTAATCGAGACCATTTGCTCTGAGATAAATTGTATGCATAATTAGCCTTTAACCAGTTTTTCCATTCATTCATTCCAGGCTTTTTTATTTTCTTATACTTATACCTTGATTTGGAGTTAAATATTCCTCGGGTTATAGAATAATACTTTATCTTGTCCTTAATAAAAGGATGGGTACCGCGATATTGAAGTACAGATCTAAAGTGATGGTTGTTAAGTAATTGGGTTTGTGATATTTTGTAAAATACATATGCTTGGGACAAGGAAGATAAATCGTAATAAGTATTTGAATTATTACTAGGATTAGAAAAGTCCTTTTCTTTTTCTATAGTCGAAATAAAGTTCATTGTATGTTGATCTGTTTCATCAATTCCTTCTTGATTTCTTTCATCGTTGTAAATGGATTCATTGATAATTTTTTTTGTTGAAAGTTGTGCATTGACCTTCGAAATGCTAACCATACATAGCAGGATATCCATGTATATTTTTTCAATGAAAGATTTCATAAAATAATGTGATTTGCATATTAATCGAGTATTTATTCTTTTGAATATCCGCCAAATATCTTTCTTTAATTCTGGTCTTTTATCATCATAGGCTGGAACTTTTTTTTTCTTTTCTTTTGCGATTTCTTCTATTTGATTCCTGATTATGATTGTCTTATCAGCAAGATCTTTCATTTCATTTTCTATGAATAAAAAATTTGTCCAATTCATAGATTGAATTTGCATGGTCGATTCAGGAATAATCTTATTATTATCTTTTGAATCTTTTGCATTTTCATTTGGTTCATATACTTTCACCTTCTTGAATTCAAATAAATAAATTGGGTTTACTTTTTCAAGTTTATTCATTATTCGTTTTAGAACTGGAAAAATTTGGATAACCCATGGTTTTGAAACTTTTACTTTTAGAGGTAGAAAATAATTCTTTTTCACTTTTCGAATATTTTTTTTTAGTTCTTTATATATGGGTTCAAAAAAAGAAGGTAGGGTTCGGGCAGGACCAAAAGGAAGTTCTGTTTCCGTTCCCCAAACTGTTAAAAAACTAGAATTTTCTTGTTTTACTTTTTTTTTCATTGGATCTCCATGATGAGATCGTAGTTTAGATCTTCGCCAAGGTTTTAAACGGAAAGGAAATAGAATTTTTACCTGAAGACCATCTGTTAACCAATCTTGAGGAAATTCTGTTTCTGATAGTGGAATACCATTATACGTACATTTAACATGCATTTCACTCTTCCAGTCCTTAAAATCCTCATACCACTCGGGGTATTGGAATAATAACATACGTCCAACATTTTTAGCTATTATCAATGAAGGCAATATAATGTTTTTTCTAAGAAAAGCGTGGATCAGGAGTATCAAACTTCTTATTGCTTGAGCAAATATAACGCTATCCCAAATTTCTGCTATTGCCATTCGTTCATTTTCTTCTTCTCTCTTCTTCTCGTTTTCATCGAGAGCCTTCAGAGTTTTCTTCATCTTTTCTTTCTCAAAATCGTCAATTTTTAATTCCGTTTTTGGTTTTTTCTTCGCAAAATTCCTAAAAATAGACTTAATATTTTGATCGATCTTGTTTAAAAGAGAAAAAAAAAATATGTTTTCTACTCGATCAAAAAAAAGCGGAGAATTTACATATGCTTGGAATGTGTTCCAAATAACTGTTTTACGTCTTTGAGCGCGTAAGGATCCTTTGATTAGACCTCGACGAAAATCAGGTTGTTGTGAGTAACGTATCAAAGCCAACTCGTTTATTTCATCATCGTTAGTCTCGGGATTCACGCTGTAGTCAGTATAAATCACCACTCGTCTGGCTTTTCTTGTACGAATTTCCTGATCTTGTTTCATTAGTTGCTCATGTTCATCTTCTTCATCTTCATCCTGTGCTAGTGCTTCTAACTCTTCAGTTAGTTTGTATAACCGTTGAGGAATTTTTTGAATGATTTTTTCTTTAAGGATTTCTTCTCCTTCTTCAATGATTTCTTCTCCATTGGTTGTAATTATATCGAATACGGATTTCAAAGATTTTGCTTTATTTTCTGAATTTCTTTTTATTTCTTCTTCCAATAAAGAAGATTTTTTCAAATGAGAATTGGGTATGTACTCAAAAGATAATTGATCAATTGACGTTAACGAATTAATAATATAATTCCATGGTGATTTTTCATTAAGTGGATTTTTTTCATGTTCAAATTCTTGGTAATTATTAGAAATCGAAAATAGCCCATGAAGCTTATTTATCCAAACTATTTTCGTGGAATTTTCTTTCGAAGTAATTAAATGATTCATGGTTGTATGTGAATAGAATTTGTTTATTTTTCCACGATATGCGCCATTCAAAAGAGGATCATATGCTTTTGGCAAGTATTCTTGTTTATTCTCATCATTGCATAATCTGGTCCTTTTTTCTAGTATATCTAGAGTAAGAGATACTTTTTCTTTTTCTATAATTTTTATTCTACTTATTAATTCATTACTCAAGTTGTACTTTTTTTGCTCATTGGTAGAAACCCAATAATTATATAGGTCTTCATGGATAAATTTTTCTGTCGTGTACAAAGAAATTTTACGTTCTATCATTTTTGAAAAAATCAATAAACTAGGTGGATATGTAAAAGATATTGTTTGTTTTCCATCACTTAAACATGTATAAAAAAAATATTG